GGTCAAATTTCGGGGTATATTTTGACTTTACTTTTTTCTTTATTTCTTGTGTCTAGTTACTTTTTTTTCCATAAAAAATTCCGATCTTGATAAAGATCCTGATATGGATCCTTTAAATAGAAACTTTAATGAACAGAGTCGAGAAAAAAAATCTATTTTTTACAATAAAAAATAGATTCTCAATCGATTTGAGAATAATGAAAGGATTACCTGTATGTAATCCGTCTTGCTATGACTAAAGTGATATCCATATAGATATCAATATATCACTTGTGACTTGCTTTGTTACAAAACACTGATTTTAATCTCAAATTGAAACGATTAAAATGAAATAATAAGAAGGAATATGTAAGCTACTCACTTTATTTACATGGGATTGTAGTTCAATTGGTTAGAGCACCGCCCTGTCAAGGCGGAAGCTGCGGGTTCGAGCCCCGTCAGTCCCGGCGGATTCAATTAAAAAAAGATCTAAACTCCCCTTTGTGTTTCTGGGCAAGGGGATCAAAATGGTTTCGTTTCTCTTTTTGTTTTATTTTTATTTTTTCATCAAGCAAAAGAAAGGGGTATTTCCATTATTTTAACTAGCACCAATTGATGGTAGAGAAACATATATAAATTAGTATAATTATAATTATTGAGAGCATTCAACACTTCAAGAAAGAGATACTGTACGGGGTTTCTGCTTTTTGTCAATTAATCTCGTGTAGGAAAATGGAATAGGATAGCGTATAATACGTTTGACAAGAGTACCCATATATACTATGAAGTCAAGGAATTTAAAATAGTTCGAATCCAACCAAGGAAAGAGGATATTTAAAAAATAAAGATAAAATTAGTCTTCCTTTAAAATTAGTCTTCCTTAATGAATATGCTCTTTTTAAAGATTAGAGTCGATGTCGAAGAAAAAACTCGTAAGAAAATTTAAATAGTTAATTTTTTGGAATATTTTAGTTTTTTTTACTGGGACTCGTCTTTATCACATTCCCTTTCTTTGTTTTCAAAAAAGAGGATAGACCCTTAAATTTGAAATTTTTAAAATTTCAAATTTAACTTCGTACTTGTTTTCTCTATTTGATTTCTATTGTTTTTTTAAGGTTCTTTATAAACTCTTTTTGTAAACACTCGCAGTAGAAAAGGGTTTTTATGATACTTCATCAGCTGATTGTACAAGGAAAGTACTAGGTTGTAGAAAAAAAGCGGGGAAAAAGAAATCATAAATCAATATTTTTTGATTGGATCAGGAATCTCATTATGTATTCGGTGTGGATAAAAGATCTTAGTATGTTATACTATTAAATTCTTGATGATGAATCGATTTTATAGATCCACTATTGTTATTCATGATATTTCTTTCATTCGATATCATCGACATCTAATTGATCTGAGTGAGTTTACAAGCGAAAGATTTCTCATCTCTATGGGATTAAATCCCGAGATATTCCAAAGAAAAAATAAATAAATAATAAATAAACGATTAAATTATGGAAGTAAATATTCTTGCATTTATTGCTACTGCACTCTTCATTCTCATTCCTACTGCTTTTTTGCTTATAATTTACGTAAAAACGGTTAGTCAAAATAATTAATTTGAATACAATTTTACTATCAATAACAATGAAAAAAAAAAAGGATTTCAATTTATCGTCTTAAATGAAAGGAATGCATTAGACTCAGTAGTAGTATCCTAAGGGGCCCGCTAGTATGGTAGAAAGAGATCTCTTTCTACCATACTAGCGATTATGGTTATTGTAATGTATAAATATACAAGTGAAATATCTTAATATAAAGGATAAAGGAATCCACCTATATCTCTCTTTTTCTTTAGAAATGTCAATATAAATTAAATAGAATATGAAATGTATTTACATACTTTCTCAATTTCATTTGTTTGTTTGATCCATTTAATACAGATAATCAAAATTCGATGGAAATTTCTTCAGATTTCGAAAAGGGGTTACCCCAGGAATGGTTAACGGTGTAAACCCTGATATAAAAATAGAAAATGAGTCAATAAAACAAAACATAAATCCAATTTCTAAAAAAAAAAATCTAAAAAAAAAATTGCCGACCGGTCTAGAAAACTAAAACAATTGATACAGGTTGATAGAGTTTTATTATTACCGCAATTAGGAATACTTCTAGAGTCCACTTCTTCCCCACACTACGAGAGAGAGGGAAAATGTAAAAACTACCATTAAACCAGCCCATGCGAGACTTACTATATCCATGTGTATTCTGTCCCCTATTTCTATGAATATGAAGAAACTATTCCATTATTGTTCACTAATAATAGTGAAATCACTGGTGCAGAGTCAAAAAAAGGGAGAGGTATTTGGTCACCATTAATGAACTACTCCAAAAAATCCACTTATCTTATAATGAGTTATTCTTAATTATAGAATTTCTAGTAGAATCGACAAGATGTAAACACAAGTAAACGGACACTTTTCAAAGTATCCAAGGAATCGGACTCACATGTGGAAAGAATAAGACTTTTTCTTTCGTTTATCGTTTTTTATTTTTGGAAGTAAAACGAAAGGCAATTCAATTCTTCATCTAATCTAATATTCATTGAATGTCTGAGCATTCCGAGACTTTCATGAGTCTGTATCCAAAGTATCTTAGGTCCTTTCCAAAACTATTAATTGAATTCCCTCCACTACTTGAAGTTTAATCTGATAGGAATTTAGGTTAGAGAATAGAACCTCGAGAGCCAGGGGCTTAAAATAACGAAAAGAAAGTCTCAAGAGTATTTTCCTACGTTTGTTATAATATAATAGGGGATTTCAAGTCTGTTGTTGAGGCGGCACCCGGATTTGAACTGGGGAAAAAGGATTTGCAGTCCCCCGCCTTACCACTCGGCCATGCCGCCAAAACGATAGAAACTAGATTCAAATTTTCGCTTTTTTTTTTTTCAACTCCGAAAAAAAATATATCGATTTTAAGTCACAAAATATAGAATCCAGTACAAATAAGAACCATTAACTATTGACTGTAAATTCATTACCATTTTTGAATAAAAATCTATATTTTTGTAAATCTATTTCTAATAATATAATAAAATCATTAGAAATGGATTTATAACTCATCTATATTGAGTTTTTTCAATTAAAAAGAAATCTTCTTCAATTTTAATTATAACAGTAATGATGAGTATATGTAAACCCCAGAAGCAGAACATACGTTACGTTGTGTTATAGAGCTATAGCTCTATAATGGGGTATTAGGGATGTTTTTGAGGAGTAATTCTCAATAAATTTTTGTATTTCAATTTTTCATTGAACACATTGAAGAGAAAATTTCATTTTTGATAGAGCACGACATGTGCTGTCCCAAATAGAACTGTACCACAATAAAAGAAGAAAAAGAGACATAATATATCTGTGCATTCTTTTTTATGTTAATAATAAACAAAATTAATAAATAAAAAAAACAAAAGTTTTCTATTTATTATATGTTTATCTGCTCGAACAGATCCAATCATGAATAAAATTTTAAATGGTATGCAATCGAATTGGAATATGTCATATCATAGGTGAAAATTAAATTCCTTTTTTTCGAGTTTTTAGAAAACTCCATAAGTTTCAGTGGTATTTCTCAATTCTGTTCCATTTTGATCTCTTTCTTATAAAAAATTCCAATTGAATCTAGTCTCCGTTCATACGTATTTCATACATTCCATATATTTTGGAGTTGGATAAAATTTAATGTGATTCAGTAAACAGAATAAAAATTCCATTATTGCTAGATCGAATTCTATGGATATGATTCGGTGAAGAATGAGAGATGGGATGGGATTTTTTCAATAAACGGATAAATGGGAAATTCAAAAAAGATGCTCGGGGATGGAAAAGAGGGAACATCAACAATACCCGGATTTAATCAGATACAATTTGAAGGGTTTTATCGGTTTATTGATCAGGGTTTAATAGAAGAACTTTCTAAATTTCCAAAAATTGAAGATATAGATCACGAAATTGAATTTCAATTATTTGTGGAAACATATCAATTGGTAGAACCTCTGATAAAAGAACGAGATGCTGTCTATGAATCACTTACATATTCTTCTGAATTATATGTATCCGCGGGATTAATTTGGAAAACCAGTAGGAATATGCAAGAACAAAGAATTTTGATTGGAAACATTCCTTTAATGAATTCCCTTGGAACTTCTATAGTAAACGGAATATACAGAATTGTGATCAATCAAATATTGCAAAGTCCTGGTATCTATTACCAGTCAGAATTGGACCATAACGGGATTTCGGTCTATACCGGCACCATAATATCAGATTGGGGAGGCAGGTTAGAATTAGAGATTGATAAAAAAGCAAGAATATGGGTTCGTGTGAGTAGGAAACAGAAAATATCCATTCTAGTTCTATCATCAGCTATGGGTTTGAATCTAAGAGAAATTCTAGAGAATGTTTGCTACCCTGAAATTTTCTTATCTTTCTTGACCGATAAGGAGAAAAAAAAAATTGGGTCAAAAGAAAATGCTATTTTGGAGTTTTATCAACAATTTTCTTGTGTAGGTGGGGATCCAATATTTTCTGAATCCTTATGTAAGGAATTACAAAAAAAATTCTTTCACCAAAGGTGTGAATTAGGAAGGATTGGGCGCCGAAATATTAACTGGAGGCTTAATCTTAATATACCTCAGAACAATATATTTTTGTTACCACGAGATATATTAGCAGCTTCCGATCATTTGATTGGGATGAAATTTGGAATGGGTACACTTGATGATATGAATCATTTGAAAAATAAACGTATTCGCTCTGTAGCGGATCTTTTACAAGACCAGCTCGGGTTGGCTCTGGCTCGTTTAGAAAATGTAGTTAAGGTAACTATAGGCGGAGCAATTAGGCATAAATTGATACCTACTCCTCAGAATTTGGTAACTTCAACTCCGTTAACAACTACTTATGAATCCTTTTTCGGATTACACCCATTATCTCAAGTTTTGGATCGAACAAATCCATTGACACAAATCGTTC